TGGTCAGTAATGGAAGCAATCGTCCCTACCGTCGTAAAATAAGAGCACCTGGCTCTGCCCATTCACAAGGACTCGATTCTATGTCCAAACATCACATGCCAGCAGATGTGGTCACCATCATAGGTACTCAAGATATTGTGTCTGGAGAGGTGGATAGATAGGACTACTAGTTGCTCGATCAGGACCCTAGCTTTATTGCGAGCCAAAAACCTTGATAGATTCCAACATACTCAGTTTGAACAGTCTCCACGTCTCGAAATGAATTCGGATTCGCTCAGTAAGCTAGTTCTGGAGTCAATCAATCCGGATGAGACAAGACTAAAGCGTTCACTAGATGTTCAATCGATCGTGATAGAATCCTGGTTACGAGGGGATCGCTCCATCCATAGGTCAGTAATTGTGTCATAGAGAGTCATTCGATCACTCGAGAGTACATTCAATGCTACGACCCATTTATAAGGAGCAATCGAAAAATCCAGAATTCCTTAGACATATAAAGAAAAAGATGGGCTTTTGCGTTCTAAATAGAAGTTAAGATTCAAGTTGGTTCAATGAGGGACTATTTGGCTTATTCTCGTTCTGCCTTATTTATTTATTCTTTTTGTTTATTATTTGAACTAGATTCATTTTTTCTTTCATTTATTTTTCTCTTTTGCATTGGTTTTTTAACAACAGTGGCTTAGGGGTAGGGATAGATGGTCTTCGCTTAGCTTTCGATTCCTTAGAATCAAGCTAAATTTCCTTACAATCAAGCTCAAGCTGGACCGAAGACTCCTTTGAAATCAACGTTCTCCTTGAATCTTCGCTGTAGAAAGGTAGAAAGGCTTGCTGGCGGTGCGGATGAGGCAATCCCCTATGTTAGGAGCAATTCATGCGAGCTCTGTTTTAGCTAGTTTCTTTGCGGAGCCAGAGACCTGGTGGGGGTATGTGAAAGATTTGGTACATGCCTTGGGCAGACTTTCTTCTTCTATTTATTGGATATTGTCCCTTGGAGAAATGGGATTCTCTTTAGTCCCTGCCAATCTCGGTGGGACTTCTTTCTCTGATGGCCCCCTCATTTCGTCCTCCTGCTCGCTAGCAGTCGCCTTTTCTTTGGAAGGGCGAAGTGTCTCAGTCTTCTCACCAATATCTGTCAGAGTGCTGATCCCTTCTTGTGCTTCGTGCTTTGCCTCGTCTAACTAGGATAAGTGGCTAAGGGGCATAGCATGAATACCAGGAGTTTGCGGGCAGTTAGAGTCCAGTGGTCAACCTCTCCCCTTGCAGTCCTCAGGGCCTAATCACTTCTTTCTGCCTTTGATCCCCTTTGCCTTTTTTGTTTTTGGAGTCCCGGCGCAGCCCCGTTTGAAAGCGAAAGTAAGCCAGTTCCAGTAGGAGTTGAATTGGATGGGCTTGCAACCTTCAGGCCTTCCCCCTGGCTCCCGCTTGTGCTGCTAAGAACTAGAACTCAGAAGTAAGAGCACACTGACTTGTTATTACTTGTGAGCTTCAGGTCCCATCCGTCCAGAACTCGAACTGCCAACTACAGTTACAGCTTAGTTTTCCTTCCCTAGTAGTCAGTGAAAGAAGGATTAGAAGGTTGAGCCAAGCCAAGGGGTTTACTTAATTGCTTGTAAAAACAGAGAGCGATGCCCAGAAAGCAGCTAAGCAACAACTGGGAGAAGACTCACACGATATCCAATACTCAAGGATGGAAATAGCGAAATCAGCAAGAGAAAGCCGCAGCCGTAGTAGATCTACGATCAGAGCAGAAAACAAGTCAAAGTCACGGTGGCTATAAAGGACATCTAACGGCCGCTAGACCAGAGCTCTTAAGGTCAACCCTTACACAACAGCCGATACGATGAGTTAAGCTAAAACATAGGACAAGCCGAGCTAATCGATGGCTCCTAGCCTATAGTGAGACTTCCTATTTTGCCATTTCACTACTTTTCCAGTCAAGCCCTGTTCTGCGCTACAATCCACACATACCATACACGGAAACCAGAGTTTCGTTTCGCCCCCGCCTCATTACCAGATTTGCTCTCATTGCTCCCGTTGCTGACACCAGGACATCTCCATCAAAGAAAACTATCCCCCCTCTCAAGCATATCACATGCCCGGTCCGTTCGCTTACACTCACTGCTCCGCTCATCCATTCAATCCTTTCTTTTTGACATCGCATTCCCTTATTCCCGCGAGTAAAATACCCCGCTCCTTGCTTGAATAAATGCAACAACTATTCCATTCCGTTCTATTGCCCACGCTTACTTACGCGTAGCTACTGTGACTCGGGAATCAAGGCAGGCAGCTAAGGGACTACTTTACCATAGTTCCAAACTAGGAGCTAAAACTCAAGGAGAGATTCTATTGAAACAGAAAAGGAATTCCCGGAAATCCTTCTTGACGACGCATCCAGCAGGAATCGAACCTACGAATTTGCCCCTTGTATAGGTTGGGCGCTTTCACCATTCAGCCATGGATGCAAAGAGACTCAGCGAGTGAACTAGGCTTGGGTATTCGC